TTTTCACCTTCTTTTCAACTGCCGGTGCCAGATCTTATGAATTCGGGTCAATTGAATCTCAACTGTTCAAATAAAGTTTGTCTCTTGAAGAAGTAAATGAGTTATATTGAGTTCTATTCTATTAGAATAGAAATATTTTGAATATTTCAAATTGTTAAATGTAATTTAATATTGTTTAATGTATTTATATATATATATAATATATGTTATCATATGTCTTTTTTTATTCCTTACTTGACAACAGTAAGAAATTAAGTAATAAACTGAGAAAAAGAAAAAAAGAATAATCAATGGAATAAAAGAAGAAATGTCCCGGCCAGTACTTAACCAGTACTTAAGCAGATCAGGCCGGGAAAATAAACCTTTCGTATAAAATCAAAGAACTAAGATATTCTTTCTATTGAGGAGATCCGTTTTGAGTCATTATCTATATTGAATTCCTGATCAATTTATTTTTTCTATTTTTTTCTTATTTTTCTTATATTTCTTATACATATTTTTACATATTTTATTATATATAATATATTTTTACTATAATAAATATATATCTCTTAGTATAAATATATACCTTTACTTTTATTTTATTTAAATTATTTTATCTAAATATTAAATACTTTGTTTAAGTTTAAATTTTAATAGCTATTTAAAAAATTTCTATTATTTATTAGAATATTTTTTTTATTAAAATAGAATAATATAATAAAATAAATAATAATAATAAAGTTAAATAAGATTAAATAAATAAAAATAAAATGAAAAAATAAAATAAAGAGAAGAAGGTGGATTTTTATCAATCTTTATTTCACGTGTTACATCACATAACAAATTTTCAATTTGGAATTAGGAGAGATGGCTGAGTGGACTAAAGCGGCGGATTGCTAATCCGTTGTACGAATTATTTGTACCGAGGGTTCGAATCCCTCTCTTTCCGCTTTCTCTGATCACTTGGTATTTTCGAATTCGAAAAGATTCTCATCCCTTGATTTTATCATAGTTAAATGTATGAAACAAATAAGATTATTAAGAATTAATTTAGAAAAAAGCAAAAAAAAACTAGAAATTTTTTATTCCTCACGTCCAGGATTGCGTCCTGGATCATTAGATAAGAATCCAAAGATAAAAAGGGAAACAAAGAATATCACTACTGTGTAAACAAAGAGTTTGAGAGTAAGCATTACACAATCTCCAAGATCATTTTTTTTTGAAAAAGGGGAATAGATTGCCTATTTTTTACCACATATACCATTTTTTTTTTTTGTTTTGACACCCCAAAAAATGAAAAATAAGACGAATTTTTTTGTAATAAGATTTTGATTCATTCGTTACCCGAAATTTCTTGTCATATCAATAATTAGGTATTGTGGAGTACCTAATAGTCCATACTCACCGGAAGGTCAGAACGGGGAAAAGGCTGATCCAAATTCATCGCTGCGGTTATTCATTCAATATACAAGAATTTCTATTTTTGAATCGAGGGTTCGTAATGTAAGACTTATCTGATCTTATCAATTTTTATAATTTTTTTTATCGAATACATCATCAATTTAGCAGAGTATTAAAGATTTCATCGAAAACTTACAGTGGCTTGCCAAACAAAGGCTAAGAGAAAAAAGAGTACAGGTATGACAGGCATAACATCTACGATTGGATTGAAAATGGCATAAGCTTCGGGCAATTTGGCGAAGAAAAAACTACTCGAATAAAGGACAGAATTAAGACAGATACCGATTAAACTAAAGATATTAAGCATAACAAGCATTTCGTTCTTGTGGATTAGATAATTTTGAGTTATTTTTATAAGGGAAAAATGAAAAAGGCAGATCAAGAAATCCTTCTTTTTCTTCGGTTCGGACTTTCCCAAATAAAAAATCCCTCCCCCCATTATCATTCTAAAATGAGAATATAAGGAATTCAACTTTCATACAATATCTTAATTGAATTCTATGTAATGATCAATGAATTTTTTTGATTCTATATCTACATGTCTTGAATCCTAGCAACAAAATATCCCATATGTTTTTGTGTATTTGGGTTGGGATTGACGAATAACCAATACCAATATTAGTGTTGATTAATATCGAATAGAAATCAAAATGGGGCGTGGCCAAGCGGTAAGGCAGCGGGTTTTGGTCCCGTTATTCGGAGGTTCGAATCCTTCCGTCCCAGATCGTTTTTCATGAAACGAAAGATGGGATCACACTGCATTCCACATGAAACAATAATTTGTTAAAGGGAAAAATCTTTTCTTATTAATTTTCAGAATGGTTCTAAGAATCATATCTGAGAATTCGTTTGGTTTCTCACAAACGGAATCAAGTGTCAAATGTGGGTAAAATTGAATATCTTTATTTTCATTCAATTCATATGATAGAATATGGGGTTAAATTAAATAAATTCGATCCTTGCTGACCCTTATACGGATAAATACTTATTTATCCATAGATAGAAATATTATATACCGGTTGAACCAATGACTATTCATGATTTTATATTGAATCAATTCCATACCGCTTTGAAATTTCAATTAGAGGAATGTTATGGTAAAACTTCGTTTGAAACGATGTGGTAGAAAGCAACGTGCGACTTGAAGGACATGGTCGGCTGTGGATTTTTACATCCGCCATCTTCTATAGTAATGAAGATGCTCTTGGCTCGACATAGTTTGTTCTGTTCTGCCCGGAACCTAATTTGTGTTGGGTTATAAGTAAATAGTACATGATGAAGCTCGAGAAGAAAGGATTGATTCATTTTTCAAGGGAAAGAATCTAGGGTTAGTGAAAATCAATAAGTTAGACCAACTCTGTAAGTATATCCTCACTATATATAAATTCTAAATCGAAAGGTTCAAATTCAGAACAAGTTTGAAAAGTCAAATTTTCCGAAATTGGTAAAACTATTTCGATGAAAAGTGTATCACAAGGGAATCAATCATTCATATTCTATTTATATAGAAAGAAATAACAAAAAAAGGTATGTTGCTGCCATTTTGAAAGGAATAAGGATCCCCGAGGTAATGTCTAAACCCAATGATTTCACAAAGCAAGGATAAAGGATTCCGAAACAAGGAAACACTATTTTCAATTGTCTCAACAATTGGATCAGACTGAGGAATAAAAATAGATTCGAAATGAGACAAACAAAAGAGTTTAGAGACGGCTCAATAAATGTCTAAGGATTCTCTTGTCAGAATTACCCAACTTGAGTTATGAGTATGAATGAGATTTCTTCCTTTTTCTGTAAGGAAGAAGAAAAAAGTACTCAATTCAAATTATAGTAAAATTCATGATTTTATGGATCCACTTGCTATTATATACAGAAATTGGAATCATTTTTCTCGAGCCGTATGAGGAAAAAACCTCCTATACGTTTCTAGGGGGGGCATTGTTTATTTACATCTATCCCAATGAGCCATCTATCGAATCGTTGCAATTGATGTTCGATTCCGAAGAGAAGGAAGAGATCTTCGAAAAGTAGGTTTTTACAATCCGATAAAGAATCAAACTTATTTAAATGTTCCTGCTATTCTATATTTCCTTGAAAAAGGTGCTCAACCTACAGGAACTGTTTATGATATTTTAAAGAAGGCAGAATTCTTTAAAGAAAGAACTTTGAGTTAATTAAAGGAAAAAACAAAATTATTAAATAAATAAAATAAAGTAGGGAAGGGTAACTAGTATCTATCCTTGTGTAATTATTTCTATTTACACACCATTTTCCTTTTTCTTGCTTTATTCATATTTTGGTGGGGGAATTGAATTTAACAACAAACAAGGGGTTAAGCTTGCTTATCGTACTTTTATTGATTGAATAAACCGGGGATTTTTTATTTACCTTTTCCTTAATTTTTTCCATTCCAATTTCTTATTTATGTTGTGCCAATCCAACACAAGTCTTTATTTTATTTACTTGATTTACTTTCTCAACATTGCTTTTATATTGACAATGGTGTATCGAACAAATATAATTCGATCGTAGATAAATAGGGCTGTTTATCCCCACCCCATATTGATTTTTTTTGTTTCTTTCACTCAAATGATGGGTTTGCCTTGCTGCATTTACTCTCATACAAGATGTATTTTCTTAGGGAAAATCAAAAAAGAATTTGATAAAAAATGGGTGGTCTGCCATAATTTTTACATTTCGATTAGGAATATTTTTAATCCGATCTGCTAACTTTGGTATTTTGTGTTTCTAATTGATCAGAAAATCTTTCTTTTCGATGTGTTGCTAGTTCAATGTTTTGATAGGGTCGTGCAGTGCAATTCAATTGATTTTTATATTTTGATCGTATCTACATATCCTATTTATCCGGGTTGCTAACTCAACGGTAGAGTACTCGGCTTTTAAGTGCGACTATGATCTTTTACACATTTGGATGAAGCAACAAATTCGTCCAGACTATTGGTATAGTCTATAAGACCACGACTGATCCTCAAGGGTAATGAATGGAAAAAACAGCATGTCGTAATAAAATTGAAAATCTAATAAAATAATAAATTTATTTTATTAGATTTTCAATTTTATTAATTTATAATTTATTTAATTTGAAATGAAAGTCAAAGTTAAAGTAGAACTTTGAGTTTATCCTTACCGGATCATTACAGTTCCAAAAGATTGTTTTGATTTTTGGAAGGGGACAAAAGAAATTCACATTTACAGTTGGGTCTAGTGAATAAATGGATAGAGCTCTATGGCTCCAATTCTGGTAAAATAAAAAGCAACGAGCTTATGTTCTTAATTGGAATGATTACCCGATCTAATTAGACGTTAAAAATGAATTAGTGCCTAATGCGGGAAAGAGTGGGTTCTCCTGTGAGTGAACCATTGATTTTTTCTTTTTTTTTTTCAGAATCCTAATTATTCTTTATTATGGATTATAGACGGATGTGTAGAAGAAACAGTATATTGATAAATAGAATTTATTCCAAAGTCAAAAGAGCGATTGGGTTGCAAAAATAAAGGATTTTTTCTCCTGTTGTAATTATAACGAACATAAACCA